AAATACGAAGTCCTCTTCTTTACTTTTTATTTTGACTTGGTTGGCAGGGGATCTAAGCGATCACGAGCGCGTCCGATTCAAAAGTTATTTCACAAATTATTTATCCACAGCCCGCTCCGCTGCTGAGGGGATAGAGATAAAAGCTTTCATAATGAGATTTACTTCCACGAATATGCATGCTAGAAAGATGCTATTTGCTGCTATTCCATCTATTTGTGCATTAAGTTCGAAGAAGATCTCAATCTATAATGAAGAAATGATAGTAGCTCGTTGTTTTATAGGCTTTATCATATTGAGTCGTAAGAGTTTAGGTAATACTTTCAAAGTTTTTCTCGACGGTAGAATCCAGGCTATTCAGGAAGAATCGCAGCAATTCCCCAACCCTAACGAAGTAGTTCCTCCGGAATCCAATGAACAACAACGATTACTTAGGATCAGTTTGCGAATTTGTGGCACCGTAGTAGAATCATTACCAATTGCACGCTGTGCGCCTAAGTGCGAAAAGACAGTGCAAGCTTTGTTATGCCGAAACCTAAATGTTAAGTCAGCAACACTTCCAAATGCCATTTCTTCCCGTCGCATCCGTCTTCAGGACGATCTAGTCACAGGGTTTCACTTCTCAGTGAGTGAAAGGTTTGTCCCTGGGTGTACGTTGAAAGCTTCTATAGTAGAACTCATTCGAGAGGGCTTGGTGGTCTTAAGAATGGTTCTGGTGGGGGGTTCCCTTAAGAATAAAGAAGACGAATAGAATCTAATTCATGTTCATGCTAACAGAAGAGCGGATCCAATACCAAGACGACTTCTTTCTCAGGAAGTGCAGAAAGTACTTGAGGAATTTTGGGATATCATGCCCCACGAGTGAGTTGTTGCCAAGTGCCCCTTAGGAGGGGCAGTCTACCACAAGATCGAGTTGGAGCCTGGAGCCAAACCCCCTTTTACTTAGACAGGGGCTGGGTTTAGCGGATGGCCCCCCCAACTAGCATCTATTAGTTAAGGGGTTTGGTTGAACTCAGAAAAAAATTTCAGGAACTCATTGGGGCCTATTTATATTCCAGCCTCCAGGGCAGGGTTTCCCTATCTTGCTGGGGAAAGGGTTGGGGAGCCCCCGTTTTATTTATTCCAGAAGAAGCGGTAGCCATGTGCATTGATTATCGGGCGCTCAACAAGGTAACCTAACCATCAAGAACAAGTATCCACTTTGATTGCAGACTTCTTCGCCCTAATCAATAAGCGCGAGATACTTCTCGAAGTTGGATCTGCGGTTGGGCTACTACCAAATGCGTATCGCGGAAGGAGACGAGCCAAAGACGACCTGTGTGACAAGCAAGCAACCTTACTAATAAAGGGGCGTTTTATTTGGTTATGCCTTTTGGACTCACCAATGCCCCTGCCACGCTCTGCACCCTCCACAATGAGCTATTCCACCCGTACTTAGACGACTGGTAGTATACTTTGATCGTGGGCTATAGCTATCCGTTAAACTACCACGTTAGCCACCTCCGGACCGTTTTTAAGGTATTAAGGAAGAATCACCTCTATGTAAAGAAAGAGAAATGCTCCTTTGGACAGACGGAGATCCTATTCCTAGGGCATTGGATGGGCATCAGAGCCATCGAGGAGTGGCAAGCACCTACCAAGGTGAGTGAGCTAAGATCTTTTTTAGGGCTCGTGAACTATTACCGAAGATTCATCGTAAGTTACTCGAATAGGGCTGCTCAACTAAAAAATATCCTAAAGAAGGACGTACGGACCGATCATGGCACTGCACTGATCGGAAGAGTGTCAAAGAGCTTTTGAGGACCTAAAGCAGGCATTGATTGATGACCCCGTATTGCAGTTGCCAGATCACACTAAGCCATTTGAAGTACACACCGATGCGTCAGACTATGCCATAGGCGGTGTGCTAGTATAATAAGGTAACCCAGTAGCATATGAGAGCCGAAAGCTCAATGAGACCGAAAGGCGTGGTCCAAGAGAAGGCAATAGTGCACTACTTGAGAACGCGGAGGCGGGTCACGATTTGTGGTCAAGACGGATAATGTGGCGACGAGTGACTTCCTGGCCCAGAAAAAACTCGCGCCAAAACAGGGACGATGGCAAGCAAGACAAACTTGCCAAGTTTGATTGATATGGTGCTAGAGTATAAGCTTGGACGGACCAACCAGGTCGCGGATGCCTTAAGTAGGAAGACAGAGCTGGCGGCATTTAAGAGTGAGGCAGTGGCAGCCACCAGCAGGGTCACGAGTACCCTACCGCGTCGTATTCGAGATGGGCTAGGGACCCGCGAGAAGCCCTTTGCACCAAGCTAAGGAATGCAAAACTCGGCTTGGATCAAGGATGGGCTCTTGGTCACAAAAGGGAATCTACTCTTTTTTCTTCCAAAACCTTTCTTTTTTCGGTATGCCGCTCCGCGAGCAAGGAGTGCCGCGCACGAGCGGAGCGAAAACAAAGCAGGAGAAATCCTTTGATTGCGTATTGAATATAGATCCATGTCTTTCTTGTTCCACTAGCTAGGACCAAATTCTCACATGTCCGTTTCGTTATTACAACCTTATTTTTTGATGTCAAAGACCAGAAGCTACGCGCAAATTATCATTGGATCTCGGGTGTTCTTAACAGCGATGGCTATTCATTTAAGTCTTCGGGTAGCACCACTAGATCTTCAACAAGGTGGAAATTCTCGTATTCCGTATGTACATGTTCCTGCGGCTCGGATGAGTATTCTTGTTTATATCGCTACGGCTATAAACACTTTCCTTTTCCTATTAACAAAACATCCCCTTTTTCTTCGCTCTTCCGGAACCGGTACAGAAATTGGTGCTTTTTTTACGTTGTTAACCTTAGTTACTGGGGGGTTTCGGGGAAGACCTATGTGGGGCACCTTTTGGGTGTGGGATGCTCGTTTAACCTCTGTATTCATCTCGTTCCTTATTTACCTGGGTGCACTGCGTTTTCAAAAGCTTCCTGTCGAACCGGCTTCTATTTCAATCCGTGCTGGACCGATCGATATACCAATAATCAAGTCTTCAGTCAATTGGTGGAATACATCGCATCAACCTGGGAGCATTAGCCGATCTGGTACATCAATACATGTTCCTATGCCCATTCCAATCTTGTCTAACTTTGCTAACTCCCCCTTCTCAACCCGTATCTTGTTTGTTCTGGAAACACGTCTTCCTATTCCATCTTTTCTCGAATCTCCTTTAACGGAAGAAATAGAAGCTCGAGAAGGAATACCAAAACCTAGTTCACTCGCCGAGTCTTTGTGCATCCATGGCTGAATGGTTAAAGCGCCCAGCCGGGGCGAAAATTCGTAGGTTCGATTCCTGCTGAATGCACTTGGAACGTTCAGTTCAATCGCTGCTCACGGAATTTAAACATATAGCTCACCCTTATAGCTTATGGGGCACTTCACTCGCTCAACACTCGTTCAAAACATCCACTCGTTCTTCAGGAAAGAAAAGGGATAGATGACTGAAAATCCCGCTTAGAGATCGCAACAATAGTCAGAGTAGGAGTTCCCATCCATCATTTCCCCCGTTTTACCTTCAAATTACGGTTGATCCGTCGGATTGAAACCTCCATTAGATTCGGCAACTAAGGACGAGATTACCATAGGCTTTTATGTCCCTAATGTTCTCCTTTAATAAGGTCGCCTTGACCGGGCTGGGCTCTTCACCGTATAACCTTTACCCGAAAAACTGGAGCACAGCTATACTTTCATCGCTTTCACTAGAACCAGAGTCATAGGGGCACTTTTTTGTTTTGCCTTCCTTAAGTCCAGGAGGAAGGACTCCCTATGTTTTTTCGTGGAGCGCAGAATTTGCCTTAATCGGCGAGAGTATATACAATCTATGTCACTGGCAAGAGCATGATTGAGGGCTTTATACTGTAGTCTGTAACTCTTCAATTGGTTATTGGCTCTACCCCTAGCCCCTTCATATTCCGCATCCTGCTGCTTCTTTGCTTGCTTTTCTCGATCAAGCATTCCTGTGCTTAGCAAAGAGGTAGTAGCATTTTTTTTGACAATAATGAAATTTTCCGGATAAGCCGGCACAGCTCTTGCTTGCTGTCTGTATGTGATAGGGTCTGGTCAACTGCCCGGCCACCTCTTTAGCTCATCTCTTGTCAACGCTAGCACTTTTTAATAAATGATGCCATTCCCGACTCGCGAAGTGAAGCTCAATTTCTATTCATTACTTCAGCGCTAAGATGTAGAACTGGATCGTATATGGGATCAAGAGATCTTCAATCTGGAATTCTCTTATATATATTATATTGTAACCCTTCTTAGTGAGAAATTATTCTACAGACTATGTAGGGGAATGCACGCACTATGGGGACTCCATAAAAGAAATTTTATTAGACTTAGGAAATGAAACTTCCATTCAACTATAGTCGAGAGGAAATAAGTCTCGGCGGGCACTAAAGGGGAAGCTTAGAGACGGAATTCAAATATAAGAATAGAGGAGTACGCGGGGGGTGAAGTAAAGATAACTCTAGCAATATAGACCGTTCCTTAGCACAAGCGCTAAGCGATAATAATACCTGCTTCCCATTCATTCTTTTATAAGGATGCTCTTCGGCTGGTCAATAGGGCGCGTCCCTTTCGCTTCTGTAATAGAGGCGCTGTAATGGGCGCGCTTGGCTAACGCATAAAAACCTTGGTCCGCTTTCATTGGTCTAGTCCGGTCATTGCTTATCTCTTTCTTCTCTATCGGGGAATTGGGGGAAAGAGTGCACCAATTAGGGGAGGTGAAAAGGCAAGAAATAGGGAAGTAGAGTAGTTGGCACACGCCGGTCAATCCAGTACGTACGTCGCTTTCGTTCTTTCCATTCAATATCCCATTACCGGTCGCATCTGTTCTATTCAGCCAAGCCAATCCCTTGCTGCTTGCTTCATCCCGCCCTGCCTGGTCATCGGTCGTACCCTATCTTGAATCTGGAATATTCTTTGTGTCGGCATCTGTCCCACTGGCTGTTGAAGGTGCTGGCTGATGAAAGACATCCCCAGAATGCCCCCCTCCGTGCCTATCTCACTTGTTTACAGCTCTTATTGGTCTTTTAGCGCTGCTTTCACATGATGCAATATCTAGGCCTCCTGGACCTGTTCTCTCGCCCAAGCCTCATAGCATTCATATTCCAAGCACTAAGTGTATTCCCTGCCTGCTCAGATGCGTCAATCCGCCTATACCCTTTTCCTCGCATAGAGAGCTGTAGGTAGGAGGGAACTAATACTTTAGATAAGGTTCATTGCTATTTGCTCTCCCGCTACGCTAGCACTTAAGAGACTCTCTTAGCCCAGAGTGAGGGATCACAATAAGGAGTAACCAAAGTAGGCAGTACCGCGGTACCAGTCCACGACTACCATTTCTGTAACTTAACTTCCCTGCCCCCTGTCCACTCAGTCTTCTTTTCGGACCTCAAGAGCATTGAGTAAAGGGGGGCACGGGGGCGGGAAGATCTACTCATTCAAAGGCGCTATTTAGCCCTCTATTTATTCTCGCAAGAAGAAGAGCTAGTGAAATGGGCCCTTTCTTCATGCCAGCGGGGGAAAGAAAAGAGGCCCGCTGCGAGAGGAGAGAGTGATTCAGCTGCTAACAAGCGCAGGTTTTTCATTAAATGAATGGTTATTCGGGAAACGTCTGTTGATGAGAAGGTCATACATAGTAAAAAAAGTAAACCTGGGGGCGGATTCAACCCGGGCTCCGTTCGAAGAGACGAATAAAGGTCCTTCTCCCCCACATGCTCCTTCCCATGAGCAACTCGGTTGGCTTCGTGAACGAGAGCGCTGATCACCCTCACGCGGGAAGATGAACATTGAAAGGACTGAAAGGGTAGCGACGAAATGTAGATGTTGATTTTTGAGGTCGCGTACTTTAGTTATAATGCCTTCTACACGGTAGAAGCTTATACTTTTCTTTGGTCCCGGCCGACCAAGCGTAACGACCACAGAAGGTACGGCCGGAGAATTTTTCTCCAAGTCAACAGCATGTCGGGCAGGTCAAAGGTGATCCTCCAATCCGGGGAGAATCGAGAGGTCATGATAACAGTTGACGAGTGAGGCGAGGGGCTTATTCCTCTCAATCGACGAGGGCTTGAGTCCCCTACGGCCAGTACAATGCGCTAGTAGCATCTTCTATAACGCTGGCATCTTCTATAAAGAAAGCTGTCCTGGGGGACTCCGTCTCGTCTTTAGGGACTATATTCATCGTAATTAAGCAATCGTTTCTTGCGTTATCAGTTTTTTGCGTATAATAATTGCTGAACGTACGGCTTGCGGTACCGCTTATGGTACTGCTTGCGGTACGGACTGCTCTTCCTGCTGTTAACAGCGCTTTCCTTTTCTCTTTTGGGGGGGTTTCAGGCCTAGCTTGACGCGGCAGTAGGGACTGCTTTTCTTTCCGTTGCGGGCTGGGATTGCTGTCATGCTTTTAGCTGAGTGCTTTCCGACCGTTTTCTTCCCGAAGTCAGACTACTACCGAGCTCCGCACCAGGGCTCAAACCATGCCTCAAGGAAACAATAGCCCCCACAACCCAAAGGCTTTCCGAGAGATCCGAGAGACATGGTTCAACTAATGGTGCGCTATCCTTCTCCCAAACATTTCTCAGCGAAACCAATGAGTACAACTTTTTAAACGGAAACTACGAACAAGATCTTAGAGCTGTCTCAATCATCCACAGCTCCGGGATTAATGTGCTGTTTTTTATGCTGGAGTCATGAATCGCCTCTTTGCACTTTTTTTTTAACCTTTTTTTCCGTGTTCCTCTTTTTAGTAGAAAGCGAAATGAGAATAATGAGAATCGTAGTAGTAGTTCCACGCCCCCTCTCGCCCCTTAAACCAACCAAAAAGGAGAAGGCGCTTTCCGAAAACGATCAAGGCAGGGATTTCCGGTAGTCATCTATCGCGACAATGGATCAACCCGATTTCCAAGCTAGAAGAAATTAACAAAAATTCAAACTTGGAAAGACAGATCTCGCTAAAAAAAGTGGAACTCCAACCATTATCCTTATGGAAACCGCTTGCCACCGGGATCGGCCAGTTGCCCTTTCATTTTGCTTCGGCAATAGATCAAAATAGAGGCAACAAAGCCACCCCCTGGATCGCGTTATTGGATTACGCCGCAAGACAAAGTAGTCGTACAAGGACACTCGGCTTATCAGAGGCAATGGCCTTCGCCTACGTCAAAGACAGCCGATTCGCCCTACTAACATGTCTTCTGCTGGGATTGGGTGTCTGGTGGTACCTTCTGCCGGAGCCCCTATTGGTTTAACCAACGGCTTGCTGCTCACCTGAGTGCGCTAGTGCAATTAAGGTAGTTTACTTGCTCGACCATAGGGAGAGGTAGCTTGCTTACTTAGTGCTTGCACTAAGGAAGCCGCACAATGCCAAATGAGGTCTCTGGGCTTCCCGTGTATTCATCCAAATTAGATCCATGATAAAGTTATGGACACGTCCACAAAACCGAAAGTCTTTCGATCCCATCAATGCCAATGGGTGTGCTTAAGAGCTGGTGGCAACCGAATACCTTTCACACCTAACCCGGGCTTTTGCCAACAACCTTTCTTTCAAAATCCACTTGGTGAACCTATCCAAAGTCCAGGAACAGCTACAAAGGCTTCAAGAGACAGTGGCTCGAAGCATTAAGAGGAAATAGAAAGATTCGTATGAAGAGGTCCTCAACCCTTAGATTTGGAAGGAATGAGAGGGCCGGGTAGCTGAACCTACATAGCGAAAAGGGGGATCCCCTTAGGGCAAGCACTAAGCAAGTAAACTACCTTATTCGCGAGAATTTCCTCCCTCCGGTGCTGTCTCCTCACTAAGCGCTCTTCTTGTCGTTTCAACCTTTCCTTCATATCTAATTTGGCCTGAAGTCTTTCTTTAGCTTGATCAGATAATGGTGCTCCACTTTTGGACATAGAGTTTGATATCACCCAATTCTTCGTTTACTAACGTAGAACTCATACTACGCCAGTAGGGGCTAATCAAAGTAAAGAGAGTCCAATCTCTGAAATAGAGCTTGGTCTCTCCATAGTAGTATAGTATACTAAGGCGTAGGTTATGACTTGATCCAATAGAGTCAGAACACCTTTATATCTAAAAGAAATGGTGCTCAATGAAACGATCCAGATTCCGCACTATGCTGTGGGTTGGGGAGAGAGCTGCTCTGCGAAGCTGGGCGTTCAGTGTTCTTATGGAGGAACCATACTAGAAAGAGAATAGAAAAGGCCTTCACTTCAAAAAAGAGCGGGGGAGTGATGGGCAACCTTAGTCTATATGTTGCTCGTGAGCCGCCAAGTACAAGTCTCGCAACAGTACTGGCGCAAAAGGATCGGTCCTTCACTTGCCGATCGTTCGCGAGTCGAACTCGCTCTCTTGCCACGCCTTTCACTCACTCGCTTGAGTCGGGCTCAATCACTCTTTTTGTTTGGAGGATCATTCGTTCTTCACTCTCTTTATATTACCCGCGGGGAGCGCAGCAACCAAGGTGCATATTATCATATAGAAACAAGCGAACCGTAGCGATTCGTACTACCGGAAAAGTTTCGCTAACCGGCAGGCAATAGAGTCCGCCGATATGCGCAAGCAAGCGTAGCGAATCACATAGATAAGCCCCTACCTGCCAGCGCGCGTATAGATAGGGCGAGCGAAGCGCGAAGAGGATGGATGTCTGAGCGGTTGAAAGAGTCGGTCTTGAAAACCGAAGTATTGATAGGAATACCGGGGGTTCGAATCCCTCTCCATCCGCGAAGTCATAAGTTATCTCTTGCGTTATCTATAGATAAGAACGAATCGGATCGACTCGACTGAATGGGTAGCTTGTGTTATGATATAGACGGAGGTTCTTGTGTTATGATTTAGTTAGGACTTTGTCTCCCTTTCGTTATCTTCCGCTCCCCTTGTATAGGTTGGGCAAGGGCCGGGTGGATTACCTTTGGGAGCTAAGCCGAAGATCTCGGTGGTCTTGTGAGTGGTTGATAAACTACGATTGCAGTTTTCTTTAGGAAGTCCCATAGCTGTGAGGCTTAACAGACAAAGAAAACGGTGGATACTTCCGGGTAGAAGGTGACGACCCTAATGAATCGACTATGAAGGTGGCTGTTAGCTACATCAGCGCTCAAATTCCTTCATCGTCCCTGGCTTCGATGATCAACCCCTGGCACATTTAGGTTTTGATCTTCGGCCATCCTGATCCTCAGGACCCAACACAATATTATTCATTCTTATATATTTCCTTTAAAAGATGCAAAAGGTGTTGATACGTCCTATCCACATAGAAAGCTTACCCTCTTCCACACATTATCGGTGGATGCTACAGCCGCTAACACTTTGGCTGCAGGAGGGGAATGGTTAAGTGAAACTCTCGACGTCTTGTTTGGTAAACGGGATGTTTACCCAGGCGCCGTAGTCTTGCCTAACCGTTCGGTCGGAGATACCTTTGTATGGTATAGCAAGCTGTTTAGCTACTTGTATCGATTTGCCACAGTGTGGTTAGATACAATGCGATGGCAGCCGCAGCTTGGCAGGATGGGAATGAAGGGAGAGGGAGCAGGGAAGAAAAGGTTATTCCCTATTGGCTCACCCTTGTATCAGGCCTCGGTACGGCCTATACATGATTGGGCCATGACGGTTTTGGCAAGGTTAAAAATGGGTGGTACCTATAACCAGACCCAACCGTTGCAGTACCTGATAGGAAAGAAAAAATGATTTTCTTTTGATCTCAAGGCTGCTACCGATTCCTTACCTGTTATCCTGACGTCCTGTATGATTGCAGGGTTGTTCGGAAATCCCTTTGCAACTTCCTGGACGTTCATACTTTGTTCTGTAGTCTTTCAATTACCATATTTAGATAATAAATAAAGGCTATAGGTCATCGGCTGTGACGTTCACGAAGGTAGTTTACTTGCTTAGTGCTTGCGCTAAGGGCTAGGGTTGCTTTCTCTGTTGGTTGAATTCGCCACTAGGTGGAATCAGACCTTCGGCTCTCGATTGCTGCTTGATTACCTATGTCGCTTGCGTTAAGCTTTCTTCGCTTTCAGTTCTCGGAGATGCACAGGTCGTGGATTCCAAAGCCTAACAAGCCAGGAAAAATGCGCCCTATAACACCATGCAAGAAGGACCTCATTGTCATGGAAAAGCCCTTTCCTTACTCTTCAATATAGTCTATGAGGACGTCCTTCTGACCCACTCTCATGGCTTTTGGAAGGGGAGAGGACCCATTACCTTCTTTGCGCATGTTGATAGTTGGGGGACAGTAGATCGATTTCTCAAAGCAGACATTGTTGGTTGTTTTGATAACATTGATCACACTCTTCTAAATAGAAGAATTGGTTTAGATATGGGTGAGAGCAGTGAGGGCTTTTGTAACTCAATTTTTCAGCTTTCTAAAAAACGGAAATAAGAGATAAAGAAGGTAAGACTTATGGCTCTTGTATAAAAGGGATCCCTCAGGGCAGCCCGTTGTATCCCGTCTTAATGAACATCTTTCTTCACCAACTTGATGTGAAGACGCAAGACTTTATGAGTAAAGAAGCGAGAATTAGGTATGTGCGCTACGCTGACGATATAGCTTTTGCTATTAAGGAAGGAGCCAACTCAGAAATGGTAAGCCAAGGGTTCAAGCAATTCTTTAATGAAGTCTTGACTGAGCTCAAACTGGAAGCAACTAGTTTTGAGCTCGTTCGAGGAATAAGCAAGCCATGCTCTACCTTAGTTCTCGGAGTCCTAATATAAATTCGTCCGGACAGAAACTTGGAGTTAAGGGCAGCCATTAATGGGTTAAAAAACAAATTGTTTCAATCAATCGACAACGACATAAGGAAGATACAAGGCAAACGCGTAAAACACTTTGAGAGAGCGCTCCTTCCCCGAGTATTCCAGTATCTCGCTCTCTATTCGTGTTGTTGCAATGCTAACGAGGTACTAGCTTTTCTACAGAATTCGTACATTCAAAAGTACAAGTTGTATCTTCAACTACATAAGAAGAAAAAGCCCAAGGGTAAGGGCGACACCGAAAACCTCCTCAACTTAAGAAGTATCAATACGCGCTTAAAGCATTTCCAACTATAATTGCGTAAGAAAGGAATTCATTGACTTCGAACAACAAAAAGGAGGTCAATGAGCACTAACTCTCTTCTCTTACCCTTTTTTTTGGAAAGGAATGCTGCTATAAAGGAGGCGGAATTACTGTTCAGCTAGAGTATAATGCAGGATAGCCGCCGCTAACTAAATTCACACTATTTTCGTATAGAAACAACGGCACCAGTACGGCTTTTAGGGGGCCCTCTCCTCTCTTCTATTACTTGTTTGAGTTCCCCTGTCTCCCATCCTCTTTTCAAGTCCCACTCTTTTCCCGGTTAACAACGGCGGACCCTCTTAGTTATGTTAAATAGAGTCCCATCTAAGGGAACAGAACTCTTTAGTATCAAAAAGTCACATGGCAACCTATGCCCGAATCACATTCTTTTTTATTTGAGTTATCTTCTTTTATAGTCTTTTCTTTATTGGCTTCATCCCGTCCGTCCCATTATATCTAGTGCGTGTCATACTTTTTGGGTATAAGCCCTTAGCGCAAGCACTAAGCAAGTTCTTTCAGAACCTTACTTAAGGCCAGAGTACTTGAGCCTTGAAAAAGGATCTCAAATAGCCTTAGCGCAAGCAAGCACTAAGCAAGTAAACTACCTTTTTCGCTAAACCAACAAGGCATTCCATTGAATGAAGCCCACTTCCCTCCTAGAATGGAAAGCCGCTTTCGGGGGAGAACTCTTGCTCACAGGCTCCCCGAAACCAAGAGACGAGACAGAAGATGCATAAGATGCAGAGGATACTATGGATTCAGGGTGAGCCCCTATCCTATGTCTAGGAGTAGAGAAGAGAGCACCTTCACCCGGCAAAGCACTTATTTCCCGCTCTTCCTGCTTGGCCAAGATGTGTTAAACGAAACCTTCTTTAAAAATTTCTCTAAAGGTGGATAATGGGACTACAGGTCTGCTGCTTTTACTTTTTCTTTTTAGGAGAATAGAAAAATGTCGGCGAAAAGTAAAAGGCGGAGAATCCCTCGAAAAAAAGGCGGCAAATCGCGCAGAAGCTCTTTATTACTTTTTGCTGCGCTTGAACTGCAAGAAGAATCCAGGGATATTGTGTACCTAAATTCCACTTAAGGACCAAGACAAGCGGAGCCCAGATCCTGTTGAGGCAGAGTAAGAGGTAGTTTACTTGCTCGACATAGGGAGAGGTAGCTTGCTTACTTAGTGTGAAGCGCTAAGGAATGATCCCCGATTCCCAGATAGCAATAGCAATGCGGCTAAAGCGATGCTAAGCGCACAGACAGAGAAAAAAGGGATTTTATTTATTTCGCCCCAATTGCAATGGATTCGCGAGCAGAGCCAAGGAACTTATGTGTAGAGTTCTGAACTGATGTGTAGCATCGGGGCCGCGGGATCAAGCTTCGGGCTAGCTTAAGAGTGGTCGAGCTTGTTCTCACCCTATGAGAGAAAGATCAGGATTAGCTCATTCAGCATCTGGGGACGGATAAGAATTACAGAGGGGCGAGATACTTTCTATACTGGTTGTCGAAAAAAGAAGGAAAATCCTATCCCTGTAGGAGTACTTGAAAGGATATTACTATGTGGTTGTCAAGCTCGTATCTCAGAGGAGAGGGTAACGAAGTAGCTCGACTGAAAGGAGAGGGTAACGAAGTAGCTCGACTGAAAGGAGAGGGTAACGAAGTAGCTCGACTGAAAGGAGAGGGTAACGAGACGGAAGATGTGATAGTTCGGGGTGTCAACTAGAGCAAGCTATCCCACATGGAACGAGAAACTCACGCCCAGTAGAGCTATATGCGTTCAGAGCTGCGGCTTGCATAGAGCCGGTCTCCCATGAGCGTAAGATCCTATCGTCTATAGACATGACTCCACTTTAGAGGAAATAATATAGGGACAGACACGCTCTTAGGGTAGGGTTAAAACTACTGAAATAGCCTGATCGTTATGACTAAACTTCTTCCTGATTGAATGAGTTAATGAGATAATCCTTCTATGTCTCACAGGACAGATAACTCAGTTAGATAAAGGTAGTTTACTTGCTTAGTGCGAAACCCTGCCTGTCCCATGATAGAACGAATTGGGCAACCTTAGCAGCTTCTTCTTGTTTAGCGAGGAAAGCCTGTTACGAGTAAGTGGAGGGGCGCAGAAATAACTAGAACTGAATGCGGAAAGTATGGAAAAACATCTCGTAATGTATTTAACCAGAAAATAGATTATGCTCCTGCGGAAGTATCTACCCGTTACGGAATCTTAGGTGTCAAAGTGTGGATTTCATATTTAAAAAAATAAGGGGGACGTGCTATATCCGAAACGCACGAAATATAGTAAATATCGTAAAGGCAGATGTAGTAAGGGTTGCAAACCGGACGGTACACAACTTGGTTTTGGAAGATATGGCACTAAAAGTTGTAGAGCTGGTCGTCTTTCATATCGAGCCATTGAAGCAGCGCGTCGGGCTACAATCGGACAATTCCATCGTGCTATGAGCCGAAGAAATAGTAAGATATGGGTAAGAGTTCTCGCTGATCTCCCTATTACCCGGAAACCTACAGAAGTAAGAATGGGAAGAGGAAAAGGAAATCCTACGGGTTGGATCGCTCGTGTGTCCACGGGACAAATCCCATTTGAAATGGATGGTGTGAGTTTGTCAAATGCTCGACAAGCCGCTACATTAGCGGCGCATAAACCATGTTCGTCAACCAAGTTTGTTCAGTGGTCGTAACGTAATTGGTTAGCGGGGGCCGGGATTCAAAAGAATTAGGCGAAGTGTTTGCTCCTGAACGCCGGAAGTGGAAAGACACTAAGGGGGAGGGATATACTCCTTGATTTTTGTAATCGCCGAAATTGTATGACAAACCTTTTTGTTCCAGGCGTACGACCTTGATACGTTACGGTTTTTTTCCGCCGGCCGGGTTTATAAAGTGATAGTAGTAAGAATAAATAAGAAAGATAAAAGCTAAGATTCAGGGAGGGAGGCCTTTATGGGAGAAAGGAAGAAAAGTATGTATGTATCTGGGGGGTGGAAGGAATTGGCAGAATTCTTTTAGGTCCCAATGAGGGGGGACGGGGTCATGCGACGGATGCAAGCTAGACTTTGAAGTAAAAAATCCAAGATTTCATAGAAGAAGGAAAAATCGACGTGGTGGATGAACAGGAAGCTCCTAAGAACCCCAACGATAAAATGGGAGTTTTTAAGAACTCGCTCCCTAGTCACGCTCTGGTCTCAACATGCTGGGCCGAGGAAGTGTCCGATTTCCAACAGCCCCCTACCATCACTACAATTAAAGCTATTAATACTCTCTGGCTTTGTGAGGAAGATCCCTCCCACTGGATCATCATGACCCCTATGTTCCGGCTTTTCAAAAGGCGATCCTGGAAGAAGAATTAAAAAAAGGGATAAGGCTGCAAGAAAGAACCTAGAGAGGAAGCTCCGCCGAAACGAAAGAAGAAGAGGAAATGCCGCTCAAAGGAGAAATGCTGCCGGAAGAAGAGGAAATAAGACTCGAGTCTCCGGAAATGTTTCAAGAGGGAGTGAAACTTGCTCGACCATAGGGAGAGGGAGTTCCATGGGAAGAGGAAAATTCAGAAAAAGAGAAAGAAAAGAAGAAGATTGAATGGATTATACCAAACCTGCCTCCGCCGCCGTCGCACGAACCGTTTAAGATGGCCGCGGCTGGGTGGATTGTGGTGCTACCATTCCTTTAGGATACCTTTCGGCTTCAGTAAAAATTCTTCCCCCTTAGTTTTTATAGATATTGAGTTTGTACGGCAACTCAACTTTGAGTATGGAATTTACTTTGTTGGTTGAGTGGAGTTACGGTAGTTCAATCTATAAAGGAAGGACAATCGATCGCACTTTGCGCAGAACCACCGTTAGGTGGCTCTTTACTCCCTCAGGACTTGCTTCTTATTTTTCTTTCACCCCTCGTCCCCTTTTATATCAATAGGGAGCT